AACAAATAGATGCAAATTTTCGGTACTGCAACGACTACCAATTTATGGTATAAAGATATATTTGAATTAGTACAATTGTTGGTAGCATTATATTCAGGATTCCAAGATAGATTGGTCTTATTTTTCGATTGTTCATACATAATATAATAGAATATGGACAGAGAAGAGAGTACCACAGGGTTCTTAGTAGCACATACACAAATAGAATTTCTTTTTTTATATGACCAAAAATCAAAATAAAGGGAATCTAATTCCTCCCTGAACTACGTTTCCGAATGTCATTATCTCGGGTTTTAGTTCTTATTTTTGGTAACTTCAATTAGGAAATTTCCTAATTTGAATTTGAAAATTTTATTCAAATTGCACACTGAACTTTTGATATATGTGCCCTAGTCCTAATATAAAAATCTTAGGAAAGAGGATAAAAGAAAGATAAAGATCGTCCCACAATAGCACTTTTCTTCGAGAAGGGATGAATTAGTGAAGGAATAAATAAAAATTCCTCTCCATTTTTGATTTCTTGTATTTTCGGAGTCCCATCAACATCGAAAATGCTACTATTAATATAATAGAATATTAAAAATAGAATATTAAATACTTTTTACACGGATTCATCTTTACCACACGTCTTTGTCTTCAAAGAAAATTAGATCATTAAAAAAAAGAGTTTAGAACTTAACTGCTTTCTTTTTCCATTTTAGCTCTATTGTTTATTTGGGTTTTGGTCTAATGGAAGTGGAAGGGCCGTCCGATGATACTTCATCGGATAATGATAGAAGAAAGGCGTAGGGTAGGTTATCGAAAAAAAAGAACGGAACAGGAAATAAAAAATTCTTGATTGGATCAGGAATCCCGCTTTTGATTTGATTCGGTGTAGATAAAAGATTTTCCTATGGTATACAATTCTTGACAATGAGTTGATTTCATAGCTCAGATATTGTTATTTATGATATTGATTCGATTCAATTCCCTCAAGAGGGAATTCATCCATTGAATTTACAGGCAAAAGATTTATCATCTGTATGGGATTAAATCTCGAGTTATTGTGAAATAAAATTCAAATAAAAAAACTATTATATTATGGAAGTAAATATTCTTGCATTTATTGCTACTGCATTGTTCGTTCTCGTGCCTACTGCTTTTCTACTTATCATTTACGTAAAAACAATTAGTCAAAATCAAAGTAAAAATGATTAATAAATTTGAACGAAACTTGACTTCTGACGAAAAGGATTCAAATTCCGCGTCTTAACTGAAATGCGCGGACTAGAATCGGCAGTAGTCTATGCGATCTGATAGTATATGGTAGAAAGAAAGATTCATATCTTTCTTTCTACCATACTTTCTCAGAATTTTATTGGAGTGTATAAAATACTAAAGAATTCGTGGGAATGATTGAAATATTTCTTTGATTGAAAGAGTATTCTTTATATAACATATTAACATATTAATTCCACTAGAATTCAACGGACTTTCGAAATGAATCTATTTTGATTTTAAATAAAAAAATGGTTAAAAACCCTTTTCAGAATGATCTATAAAACAATTGATAAAGTTTTATTCCTCAACTATAATAGTATTTCTAGAGTCCACTTCTTCCCCATACTACGAGTGAAAGAGAAAATGTAAAGACTACCATTAAACCAGCCCAAGCGAGACTTACTATATCCATGTGAATTATGTCCTCTATTTCTATGAATATGAAGGAATTTTTCTATTATTGCTCACTAATAATAGTGGAATCAATGGCGCAGAGTCAAAAAGGGATTCTGACCCAACACTATTGATGAACTAATCAACGAAATCTCTATTTATAAAAAATTCCAATTATCTATTCAATAGAATATTGATTCAATGCCTGAGCACTCAGAGACTCTCGTGAGTCCGGATCAAAATTCCGCCCGTTTCCTCACTATAATCTTTCTTTATCAGGAATTCAGGGATTTACCATTTTTTACAAAAACCCTATACCTGATGCTTGAACAAGTATAAAAAAAGTCCTTTTCCTCTGCTTCTGCTGGGGACTTATTGAGCCAGTTTTTTCTATTAGCAAAAGAGTTAGATCTGCAGAAGAGAATAGGGGATTTTTAGTATTTTGTTGATCAGGCGACACCCAGATTTGAACTGGGGACAAAGGATTTGCAGTCCCCCGCCTTACCACTCGGCCATGTCGCCAAAAGGATACAATCTAGATGCAATTTTTACCTTTTTTAGTTCTTTTGGTTTGGGTAACTTGTATTTTTCATTCTGTTTTCCTTCATGCCTTTCCTAAAAGAAACCCTCCTCCTTTTCTATTTAAAATGAAAAAGAAAGTGTGGATTGTCAGTCACAAAAGCCAAAATTTATGAGAAATTTGAACCATTAACTATTAGCTGCTAACTGTGAATTCCAGAATTTTTTTTAGTTGGATTTGAATCTTAATTTATGTTTTCTTTATGATATAAAAAATCAAAATTTATACATAATTCTCAATTTCCATTATAACAATATATATAACTAT